GTTACTACGGGCCTCTTGAATATTCTCTTTCCCTATTTTTTTTTTCTTTGATTTTTTATTTTTTTTTTTATGTGTAATGTGGCTTTTACTATTGTTTTTTTTATCATTGATAGGAATTTCTCTTGTTAAGATCCTATGAATCGATTGAAACCCCAGATTCATACTAGAACCACGATGATTCAAAAAAACCCCAAAGCTAAACCAAAAGATTCCGTGAGTAAGAACTATTGGATCATCACTTATTCAATCAATGGGATAGGTATAATGACTAAAAATACAACTAAAAATACAAAAAAAATGTCTATTTTGGTTAAACAAAATAGGCATAAACAGGAGTTTGAAAGAAGAAAAATCGTTCGATTTCTAACTTCTAATTCTTTCTTTTCAAAGAAATTTTTTTTTTGAATCCGATCGAGAGGTCTAAATATTAAATATGAATCATAGTTCAAATATTTCTTGATCCATTTTATATATTCCGTGTTCCAGATACCAGAATGAATATCCGACGAGTTAGAACCATCTCTATCCGAATAAGATGACAGACTCATTCTCTGTATTATTAATAGGATCAATTATAACAAGTCACACACTCATATTCCGGAAATACAGAAAGAAAGAAATTCCGCGATCGAACTACCAAAAAAAGGGGTTACAAATAAAAAAGGGAGCCCAAAAAATTCACTTTGTATTGAAAGGCTAGAACTTTCTGGTTCTTTTGGATTTCATTTTCTTGTGGATTTAATTCATTGAAATTCCATCCAGTAAAACAGAAGAATTATAAATTTCCAAAATAATAGATAGGAATATTGCAAATAAAGCCATTGCAACTCCCATCAAAGGAGTAGTTCCCCATCCAGGAGCTACTTTACCATATTCCGAATTCAATGGTTTCAATAAAGCCCCTACGGTAGTAGGTTTTGGACGAGCTCTAGAGCTACCCTCAACGGTTTGTGTAGCCATAAATCCGATTGTATTCATTGAGATCTGTTGACTTTGTATACCATTCCGTTGTAAATAAAGGATTTTTATCATAGATCCATTGTGGTCTTGAAATTATATAATAATAATAATGGAAACAGCAACCCTAGTCGCCATCTTTATATCTGGTTTACTTATAAGTTTTACAGGGTACGCTTTATATACCGCTTTTGGGCAGCCCTCTCAACAATTAAGAGATCCTTTCGAGGAACACGGGGACTAGTTGAAGTAACGAGCCTTCCTGTATTGGAAGGTTCGTTACTTCAATTGAGATAATGAAAAATCATTTCATCTTTTTAGTTGGAACTTTAGGAGGTTCCCGAAAAAAGATAGCGAAAAAAAGTATCCCTAGAGTCGAGACTAATAGAAATGTATAAACCAATGCTTCCATAGATTCGATTGTGGTTTACAATTATAGCTTTCATACCTGTTTAGTTGGGATTATTTTCCCGATAATGATAAAAAAAAAGAGTAAAAACAAAAAAGGTCAGTCATTCAAATCAAGATTTCTCTAGTATACTATATCAAATAATAAAAAAAATAGAGGCCGAAAATAACAAAGCAATGGTGTATTAGACTCCTTGTCTTCTTGTAGTCGGATCCCCAAGTTTTTGGAATGCTCCAAATTCTACTTGAGCATCTAAATCTGGGTCAATACCAGCAAAAACATCTCTGAACAAGGTTCTGGCCCCATGCCAAATGTGCCCAAAGAAGAAGAGTAGGGCAAAGGAAGCATGCCCAAAGGTAAACCAACCCCTTGGACTACTACGAAAAACACCATCAGATTTCAAAGTAGCACGATCTAATTCGAAAATTTCACCCAATTGAGCGCGTCTAGCATATTTTTTCACAGTAGCGGGATCGCTATAACTAACTCCGTTGAGTTCGCCACCATAAAATTCAACAGTTACACCTACTTGTTCAACGCTATACTTAGATTCCGCTCTTCTAAAAGGAACGTCAGCTCTAACAATTCCGTCCCCATCTATCAAAACGACTGGAAATGTTTCAAAAAAAGTAGGCATACGACGTACAAAGAGTTCACGCCCTTCTTTATCTCTAAAAATAGGGTGTCCTAACCATCCAACAGCTATTCCATCGCCGTTGTCCATTGAGCCCGCTCTAAATAATCCTCCTTTTGCCGGATTATTCCCAATGTAATCATAAAAAGCTAATTTCTCAGGAATTTTCGACCAAGCTTCTGATAAACTTTGATTTTCGGCTAGCCCAGCACTTACTCTTCGATATATTTCTTGTTGAAAGTATCCCTGATCCCATTGATAACGAGTGGGGCCAAATAATTCGATCGGGGTAGTTGCCGAACCATACCACATAGTTCCGGCAACAACAAAAGCTGCAAAAAAGACAGCAGCGATACTACTCGAAAGAACGGTTTCAATATTGCCCATACGTAATCCTTTGTATAGACGCTGAGGCGGACGGACACTAAGATGGAATAGGCCTGCTAATATACCCAATGTCCCTGCTGCAATATGATGAGAAGCTATTCCTCCTGGAACAAAAGGATCAAAACCTTCCACGCCCCATGCTGGACTTACAGGTTGTACTTTTCCAGTTAGTCCATAAGGATCGGACACCCATATTCCAGGACCATACAAACCTGTTACATGAAATGCGCCAAACCCAAAACAAGCCACCCCAGAAAGAAATAAATGAATTCCAAAAATCTTAGGCAAATCCAAAGAAGGTTTTCCTGTACGTTCATCAGAAAATATTTCTAGATCCCAATACACCCAATGCCAAATAGCTGCCAAAAAGCACAAGCCAGAAAACACGATATGCGCTCCGGCCACACCTTCGTAACTCCAAATACCCGGATCTGTTATAGTCCCCCCTGTAATACTCCAACCGCCCCATGAATTGGTTATTCCTAAACGAGTCATGAAAGGTATAACGAACATACCCTGTCTCCACATTGGATCAAGAACAGGGTCAGAGGGATCAAAAACTGCTAATTCATATAGAGCCATCGAACCGGCCCAACCAGCAACCAGAGCTGTATGCATTATATGGACAGAAATCAACCGGCCGGGATCATTCAATACGACGGTATGAACACGATACCAAGGCAAACCCATGGAAATACCCCTTTATCAAAGATAAATGACACTATGTAACTTTATTGCATTGGAAAATACTATAGACTAGTCAATGGACCCCTTTTGTTCAATGGATTCTCTCGGAACAAGGGTTAATGTTTGTTCTATTCTGTTGGTAATAATGGAACAATTATGGTTGTAGGAACAAAAAGAAACAAATCTATTCTATACCCGATAAGTAGCAATACGCAATGGGGAGTTGATACCATCTTCGCTCAGTGAATACTTTAATACTTGTAATACTTGTTCATTATTGGAAGGCTATATTCGTAAGAAATTTTCTTCATTTATTCTATCTTTTTTTTTTCACTAAACTTTTCTAATCTATGCAGAAAATATTATAAAGGTTGATATTATGAAGACAATAACCCTATTATTACGTTTCCATATCAAAGTGAAATATAGTACTTAATTCTTTTTTTTTTTCATTTAATGCCTATTGGTGTTCCAAAAGTTCCCTTTCGAAGTCCTGGCGAGGAAGATGCATCTTGGGTTGACGTATAGTGCGACTTGTCAGATATATTGGGTCATATGGAATTTCCCCGTTCTCTCTTCCGATTGAGATATCCTCCCTTTCGCCCAACAAGAAAGATTATTTGAAGCATCACAAATTTGGAGCGTGAAATGCAATTAGATCTATAGGAGGATTCAGATTAATTAGAATAATTTATGGTTGGCTTGGTTAGACCAATAAAATGAAGTATCCAGGCTCCGTTTATAAAAACCCCAATCCCAATTGCTAATATATTGAAGATTCCTACTTGTATTATATATTTTATTTACTTTTGTTATAACTTAACCATTTTTTTTTTCATTTAAAATAAAAAAAAAAAAGGTTGAATATTGAATTTGTTGAAAGAAAAAATATGAAATGAAAAAAAAAAGGGGGAATTCTTAACAAAAAAAAAAACACAAGTGATATTGGAAGCATTTGTCCTATATGTGCAAATCGAAATCGGTCAGATCTTTACCCGGAGTAGAGCATAAACCTAAAAAAAATTAAAGAAACCCGTTCAAGAACAAGAAAATGACATCGTGATTTGGATTGGATCTCGATGAAACAATACATCAATGAAAAGTGAGTTTGATAAGTTTCAGTTTAATAAATTCTATTTTTTTTTCTATTTTTAATAGTTATATGAGGAATTAGGGAAAGGCGAAAAAAGGAATAGAATCTACACATTTAGAATCTACACATTGATTTTCTCACAATTTTTTGAACCGTATGCGTCAAAAGGTGCATGTACGGTTCCTAAGGGATACAATTTTACCCTAATCAACCGACTTTATCGAGAAAGATTACTTTTTTTAGGCCAAGAGATCGATAGCGAGATCTCGAATCAACTTATTGGTCTTATGGTATATCTCAGTATCGAGGATGATACCAAGGATTTGTATTTATTTATAAATTCTCCTGGCGGATGGGTAATACCCGGAATAGCTATTTATGATACTATGCAATTTGTGCGACCAGATGTACATACAATATGCATGGGGTTAGCTGCTTCAATGGGCTCCTTTATCCTGGTCGGAGGAGAAATTACCAAACGTTTAGCATTCCCTCACGCTCGGCGCCAATGATTTTTTTATTTGAGAGAAAACAAGAAAACTATGCCTTCACCGTATGAAATATTAATATTAAGTAATAATAGCATGGCACTTTGAATTCGATATGATAAATGAGAAAATTTTATCTCTATTTTCAAAACATTAGATTATGTATCGAAAGAGTAGTATGAGATCAAGAGTATTCCCGATTTTTTTATCAGGAGTCTTTTTCAGCGTCACAAACTTTTCTTCATACCAAAACAAAAAAACTCTTAACAATATTTATGTTTGAAAGAGTACGAAAAAAAGAATTTCTTCCTTATTTTTTTTTCGGATCAAAAAAAAGAAACTTTGGGATTGCTGAATTACAGACGAAATAAATATATAAAGCAACGGAGCCATCATAGTATTTTTGAACTCCTCTGAAAAGAAGGGTGGTAATTGGATCATTTACTGATCTGGATCTGATCGATCCTATTTTTCTCTTTCTTCGACGTAAAAAAAAGTAAATTCCATTATAGAGCCGTATGCAATGTGGAAAAGATGCACGTACGGTTGTTCAATTCTATCTTTTTTATTGTTTTCCTAGTATATATTTTTTGTCTTCGCCTCATCATACAAGATAGAAGAACCCCTTTTAGGGTACATCATCAGGGTAATGATTCATCAACCTGCTAGCTCTTTTTACGAGGCACAAACAGGAGAATTTATCCTGGAAGCGGAAGAATTATTGAAATTGCGCGAAACCCTTACAAGGGTTTATGTACAAAGAACAGGCAAACCCTTATGGGTTGTATCCGAAGATATGGAAAGAGATGTTTTTATGTCAGCAACAGAAGCCCAAGCTCATGGAATTGTTGATCTTGTAGCGGTCGAATAAAACGAATAAAAATAGTTAACCATTTGATATTTTATCTTGTTAGGGGGTTTACCTTTTATTTTATTATATTAACTTCTATTATATTTCTATTATTCTATTCTATTTCTATTATATTAAGTAGAAATAATTCATAATCATTCGCTTCGGTTAGGATTGATCTAAACCAGCCCATTATGTATATGATTCAGCATGCCAACTATTAAACAACTTATTAGAAACACAAGACAGCCAATCAAAAACGTCACGAAATCCCCCGCTCTTCGGGGATGTCCTCAGCGCCGAGGAACATGTACTAGGGTGTATGTGTGACTCGTTCAGATTATAGAATTGAATAAAAGCAAATGAAAAGAAATAATTTTTTTCCAGTATAAATGATCAGTACCAGTGAATAGGATAAAATGGAAGAACTCCAGTCATTATTGAAAAATACCTATTTATCTAGTGTGTATGAAATTTATGGTTTCTATTGGTGTAAATTCGATTTAAGATGATAAAAATTTCCCATTGGTAGCGAACGTTATCCATTAAGCGGGAAATCTTATATTTAGAGCAAATAAATTATGCTCCCATTCTTTGAAGAACGGACTAACAGGGTCAGCTATCCAGCTAACCTTCAAAATTAAATACCGTTACTGTATAGGTGGATCTCATTGTGAAAGACCCATTACTGGATAATTCATGGGTAGAGCCAACAAATTTGAACTGTACAAGTTATCAATAACATTCAGTAAATGAAGTAAAGGGCTCCGGTGTATAGAAAGGACCTCACCGTTTAAAAAGTAACCATAGAAACGAAGGAACCCACTATTTCTTTATTCATCTATATTTAAATTGAATTTACATTCTTTTTTTTTTTTTTTTGATATATTAATTTAATACAATTTCTTATTTTTTTGTCTTGTTTCAAGGCGAAATGTCTAAAACTAAAAAAAAAAAAAGAAAAAATCGTGGTCGGGAAGGTTATAGTAGCAAAAGCCATTGGGATTTTTATTTTATACATTGGAAAAATCCGTTTTGTTATTAAGAGAAAGGCTAAAAGAATAACTCAAAAAAAGAAAATCAATTAGTAATTAGTTATTCATCAAAGTTTCATTTATTCAATGACTAGAGTTAAACGAGGATATATAGCTCGGAACCGTAGAAAAAAAATGCGTTTATTTGTAAAAACTTTTCGAGGGGCTCATTCAAGACTTACTCGAACTATTGCTCAACAGAAAATAAGAGCTTTGGTTTCGGCTCATCGGGATAGAGATAGGCAAAAGAGAGATTTTCGTCGTTTGTGGATCACTCGGATAAACGCAGTAATTCGCGAAAGGGGGGTATATTATAATTATAGTAAATTCATACACAATCTGCACAAGAGACAGTTGCTTCTTAATCGTAAAATACTTGCACAAATAGCTATATTAAATAGGAATTGTCTTTATATGATTTCCAATGAAATCATAAAAAAAGAAGATTGGAAAGAATCCCCCGAAATTATTTAAATGAAGTTCCCCGGAGTTTAGTCTCCGGGAGGATATAGTCTGATAAAATACAAAAAAGAAATAAATAAAAATCAACAAACCCATTCAAATTCAAAATGAAAAAAATTTATTCCCGATTTTTATTATCTTACAACACGACAATCAAACCTAGATTTTTTTAGAACAAAACATCAATCCATGTTTGAGTTCAAATTCGAATTTTGATTCAATTACAATTAAATAAAGAGTAAGCCTATTATTTATATTTATTTTTGGTTCTAAAACTAGCAGTTCTAGCAGTCGACTCGATTCTTTCAAATTGTTTCTCATTATTAAGAAAAGGTAACAAAGATAAAATACGAGCTTGTTTTATAGCAATAGTAATTAATCGTTGTTGTTTCAAGGTCAATCTATTTACTCTTCTAGATAATATTTTTCCCTGTTCACTAATAAATCGGCTAATTAAACTCATGTTTCTATAATCAATTCGATCCCCCGATTGGATCGAGGGCAAACGCCTACGAAAAGATCGCTTGGATTTAATAAGGGGTCGCTTGGATTTATCCATAGTTTGTTTAGTTTATTCCTTATACCGAAAATCCTATTTCGGCTGGACCTTAAAAAAATTAGAATTAAGAAATAGGATTTGGTTTGTTTATTTCGATTTTTTTATTTATTTTTAATATATATAATAATATATTAATATAAATAATTATATAATGAAAATCGTTTTGTCTCCTTCCGTGAAAGGATGATAGACAGACGTTTTGGTTCGATCTATTTCTTTATCTCTCCGTGAATTGTATGTTTGCAACAATAGGGACAGAATTTTCGCAATTCCAACCGACTAGGCGTATTGTGTCGATTCTTTTGAGTAATATATCTGGAAATGCCCTTTGATTCCTTATTAACACTCTTTCGAACACAACTGGTACATTCCAAAATTACTTTTACTCGGGCATCTTTACCCTTAGCCATCAACCTAACCTCCGTTTTATTTTTGATTCAAGCAACTTTTTTCATTTTCGACCCGAAGTGAAGAAGAAAGAAAAAGAAAAAAATATAGAAATTGCTAACTCGAAATACAATTAGAAAGATTTCGTTGCAATCATATAGGGTAATATAATAATATTAATAGTAAATAAATTAAGAAATACGACGTAATCAAACGGTTTCTAACTCTATTTCTAATCACAGTATTTCATTTAAGTATCTTGTATGATACTCTTATCCTAGATCCACATTTTCATTTCCGTTCTAACTCTTTCTCTTTTTTTTAGAAATTTTCATTCGAACCTTAAGTCAAGTTTTGATGAGGTTGAATCTACTTTTCTTCTTTCTCTCCTATTTATTCTAATATATTATTTGAATATTTTTTTTCAAATAAAAAGAGAAAGAAGAAAGAAAAGGGAGGAGAGATTAGTCACAGATAGTTGATTTTATCTCTAATATTCGTTACTCCCTCTCCATGTCAATAACTAGAATGAAAAAAAAGGGAATGTCAACGCATCTGGGAAAAAACGATTGATTTCTATTAATAAACCAGCTAAAGACCCAAACCATAGAGTGCTTAGTACCGGCGCCACGGAAAGATATGTTTTAAAATCTCGCATTGAAAATCCTCCTTCTTTATTAATATATAAACAAAGTAATACATATCTAATCTACGATCAAATGCATATCATATTATAGTTAAAGTTAAAGACTACTTGTGTTTGTACACGAAATCCCTAAGCTAAGTCAAATTAAAATGTACATTAATCCTGTAGTGTAGATAAGATATTTTTTTTTAAGAAAAAAAGTAACATACCCCTTCCCACTAAATATTCCCGAAAAGTCTTTTTTTTTTACTTTACACTTTACAACAGATTTGTTTTTCATATATATCCCAATACTTTTATTATACCTTATAAGAGACCAAAAAGAAGAAATGACAAGATATATTATCTATGTATATAGATATAGGAAATAACGATGTGGAAAACACGACAGGGATTCTTTAAAATTACACTATAAAAACCAATTGAATTGAAAGGGATGTAGCGCAGCTTGGTAGCGCGTTTGTTTTGGGTACAAAATGTCACGGGTTCAAATCCTGTCATCCCTACCTAATTACTTTTCCTCTGAAAAGTAAGGAATCTCGCATTTTTTTTATCATACTCTATAGTGTTTGCATGCCAGATGTAGATGTAGTTTTGTATTACAAAAAAAGTTTTCTTTACAGTCTTATCTATTGTGATAAGAAAGCGCTCTTAGTTCAGTTCGGTAGAACGTGGGTCTCCAAAACCCGATGTCGTAGGTTCAAATCCTACAGAGCGTGATTCCATTCTTGTTAGGTTGAATTGAATTTATCGAATTAGACTGAAATAACTGAACAGTAATCTAAATTTGACCTCCTCCTTTCGCTAATGCACAGGAGGTCAATCAAAAAAAGATTTGTTAATTAATCAAAGGTCCAACTGATCGCCACGTCTGTATTGTAAATATGCAGTTACGAATAACCCAGCCAAAGTAATAGGAATTAGACCTAAGACGATTCCAAATAGAAAAACTTCAATCATTTCAATTCGTTTGAAACAAAAAAAAGAAAGGTAATATCTATCTCTAAATATTAATCCGAATTGCCCATGAATCTCAATAACAAAAAATTCTCAATTGACGTGGTAAAGAATTCTAAAATATATGGAATGCCACAGAAAGATTTCGTGAGTTGTTCATTCAATTAATTTCAAATAAGTCGTATCTTGCTGAGACCTATAAATAGAGCAGAGGTTATAGTTAAAGCTGCTAGTAAAAAACCGAAATAACTAGTTAGAGTAGGCATGAGTAAGCTAAATGAAATATATTCTTTTTATCCATATGTTTATAAAGCACTTACCTAAGTTTCCATTTTTAAAGATCGGAGGAAGAATAAGCAAAAATATCAATATAACTATTACATTTACATTATAGATGCCACAAATAATGAGTCATTTAACATAATACTTTTTTTGACTTTAATTTTAATT